GTCCTTGTAGCTTATAGAAAGCATGACACTGAAGATGTCAAGATGGCTGCCACACACACCCAAGGACAAAAGACTTAGTCCTAACCTTACTGTTAGTTTTTGCTAGGTATATACATGCAAGTATCCGCGTTCCGGTGTAGATGCCCTGGACACCTAAATCAGGCAGATAGGAGCGGGTATCAGGCTCACCACAACCGTAGCCCAAGACGCCTTGCAATTGCCACACCCCCACGGGTAATCAGCAGTAGTTAATATTAAGCAATGAGTGCAAACTTGACTTAGCCATAGCAAATCTAGGGTTGGTAAATCCTGTGCCAGCCACCGCGGTCATACAGGAGACCCAAATTAACTTTATAACGGCGTAAAGAGTGGTCACATGTTATCCAAGTAGCTAAGACTAAAAAACATCTAAGCTGTCACAAGCCCAAGATGTCAGTAAGACCTCCACATCAAAGAAGATCTTAGAACAACGATCAATTGAATTCCACTAAAGCCAGGGCCCAAACTGGGATTAGATACCCCACTATGCCTGGCCCTAAATCTTGATGCTTATACCTACTAAAGCATCCGCCCGAGAACTACGAGCACTAACGCTTAAAACTCTAAGGACTTGGCGGTGCCCCAAACCCACCTAGAGGAGCCTGTTCTATAATCGATGATCCACGTTATACCTGACCATTCCTTGCCAAAATCAGCCTACATACCGCCGTCGCCAGCCCACCTACACTGAAAGCCCAACAGTGGACGCAATAGCCTCACCACGCTAATAAGACAGGTCAAGGTATAGCCTATGGAATGGCAGTAATGGGCTACATTTTCTAAGCTAGAACATAACGGCAAAGGGGTATGAAACAACCCCTAGAAGGCGGATTTAGCAGTAAAGTGGGACAATCGAGCCCTCTTTAAGCCGGCCCTGGGACATGTACATACCGCCCGTCGCCCTCCTCGCAGGCGCCCCCTCACCCAATAAACTAATAAGTTATCCAGCCGAAGATGAGGTAAGTCGTAACAAGGTAAGTGTACCGGAAGGTGCACTTAGACTACCGAGACGTAGCTTAAACAAAAGCATTCAGCTTACACCTGAAAAATGTCTGCTAATACCAGATCGTCTTGATGCCAAACTCTAGCCCAATCGACATGACCTGGAATAACAAAGCTACTACCCCAAACCCAACTAAAGCATTCACTAGTCCCAGTATAGGCGATAGAAAAGACACCATTGGAGCGATAGAGACTACGTACCGTAAGGGAAGGATGAAATAGCAATGAAAACTAAGCTATAAATAGCAAAGATCAACCCTTGTACCTTTTGCATCATGGTCTAGCAAGAAAAACCAAGCAAAATGAATTTAAGTTTGCCACCCCGAAACCCAAGCGAGCTACCTACGAGCAGCTATTATTGAGCGAACCCGTCTCTGTGGCAAAAGAGTGGGATGACTTGTTGGTAGAGGTGAAAAGCCAATCGAGCTGGGTGATAGCTGGTTGCCTGTGAAACGAATCTAAGTTCACTCTTAATTCTTCTCCAAGGAAAACTCACGAACCCTAATGAAGCGAATTAAGGGCTATTTAAAGGAGGGACAGCTCCTTTAAAAAAGAATACAATCTCCACGAGCGGATAAATATATACCCCCTAACTGAACTGTGGGCCCTCAAGCAGCCATCAACAAAGAGTGCGTTAAAGCTCCACACCACAAAAATATAAGAACCCCATGACTCCCTCCCCATTAACAGGCTAACCTATATTCAGATAGGAGAATTAATGCTAGAATGAGTAACCAGGGTCCTCCCTCTACGACGCAAGCTTACATCTGTACATTATTAACAAGTCCACAATATACGACAAATCAAACAAGCACAGTATTAAACATATTGTTAACCCGACAGAGGAGCGTCCATTAAGAAAGATTAAAACCTGTAAAAGGAACTAGGCAAACCCGTCAAGGCCCGACTGTTTACCAAAAACATAGCCTTCAGCAAACCTAAAACAAGTATTGAAGGTGATGCCTGCCCGGTGACTCGCGTTCAACGGCCGCGGTATCCTGACCGTGCAAAGGTAGCGCAATCAATTGTCCCATAAATCGAGACTAGTATGAATGGCTAAACGAGGTCTTAACTGTCTCTTACAGGCAATCGGTGAAATTGATCTCCCTGTACAAAAGCAGGGATAAACACATAAGACGAGAAGACCCTGTGGAACTTTAAACCAACAACCACCCTAAATCACATACTCACCCATCGGGTTCACTGACACATAATGGCCCTGGTTACGCGGTTTTCGGTTGGGGCGACCTTGGAGCAAAACAAAACCTCCAAAAATTAGACCATACCTCTAGACTGAGAGCAACCTCTCAACGTGCTAATAGCATCCAGACCCAATATAATTGATCAATGGACCAAGCTACCCCAGGGATAACAGCGCAATCTCCCCCGAGAGTCCGTATCGACGGGGAGGTTTACGACCTCGATGTTGGATCAGGACATCCTAGTGGTGCAGCCGCTACTAAGGGTTCGTTTGTTCAACGATTAACAGTCCTACGTGATCTGAGTTCAGACCGGAGTAATCCAGGTCGGTTTCTATCTATGATGAGCTCTTCCCAGTACGAAAGGATAGGAAAAGCGAGGCCAATACCACAAGCAAGCCTTCGCCTTAAGTAATGAAACCAACTTAATTACAAAAGGCTATCACACCACCCCACGTCCAAGAAAAGGACCAGCTAGCGTGGCAGAGCTCGGAAAATGCAAAAGGCTTAAGTCCTTTAATTCAGAGGTTCAAATCCTCTCCCTAGCTTAACTCCCCAACATGACCAACTACCCTATTCTAATCAACTTAATCATAGCCCTCTCCTATATCCTACCAATCCTAATCGCAGTAGCTTTCCTCACACTTGTAGAACGCAAAATCCTGAGTTACATGCAGGGCCGAAAAGGCCCAAACATCGTCGGCCCCTTTGGACTTCTCCAGCCCCTGGCAGACGGTGTCAAACTGTTCATCAAAGAGCCAATCCGACCATCAACATCCTCTCCAATATTATTTATTGCAACCCCGGTCCTAGCTCTTCTCCTAGCTATCTCAATCTGAACCCCATTACCCCTCCCATTCTCTCTAGCAGACCTCAATCTGGGGCTTCTTTTCCTACTAGCCATGTCAAGCCTAGCAGTATACTCTATCTTGTGATCAGGCTGAGCCTCCAATTCCAAATACGCCCTGATTGGAGCTCTACGAGCAGTAGCCCAGACAATCTCCTACGAGGTAACCTTAGCTATCATTCTCCTCTCCGTCGTACTTCTTAGCGGTAACTACACCCTGAGCACCCTCGCAACCACTCAAGAACCATTATACCTTATCTTCTCCTGCTGGCCCCTTGCTATAATATGATACGTCTCCACACTAGCTGAAACTAACCGTGCTCCTTTCGACTTGACAGAAGGAGAATCTGAACTAGTGTCCGGATTCAACGTAGAATATGCGGCAGGTCCTTTCGCACTATTCTTTCTAGCCGAATACGCTAATATTATACTCATAAACACACTAACCACAATCCTATTCTTCAACCCAAGCTTCCTTAACCCACCCCAAGAGCTATTTCCAGTCATCCTAGCCACAAAGGTCCTACTTTTATCAGCAGGATTCCTATGAATTCGTGCTTCCTACCCGCGATTCCGATACGACCAATTAATACACTTACTATGAAAAAACTTCTTACCGCTCACACTAGCACTATGTCTCTGACACACCAGCATACCAATTTGCTACGCGGGCCTACCCCCTTACCTAAGGTCTTGTTGGAAATGTGCCTGAACACTAAGGGTCACTATGATAAAGTGAACATGGAGGTATACCAACCCTCTCATTTCCTGATAATTAGAAAAGCAGGAATCGAACCTACACTAGAGGAATCAAAATCCTCCATACTCCCCTTATATTACTTTCTAGTAGGGTAAGCTAAACAAGCTATCGGGCCCATACCCCGAAAATGATGGTTCAACTCCTTCCCCTGCTAATGAACCCCCAAGCAAGCCTGATTTTCATCATTAGCCTACTTCTAGGGACAACTATCACCATCTCAAGCAACCACTGAATCATAGCCTGAACCGGCCTCGAAATTAACACACTTGCCATCCTCCCATTAATCTCTAAATCCCACCACCCGCGAGCCATTGAAGCCGCCACCAAATACTTCTTAACTCAAGCAGCTGCCTCCGCCCTAGTACTATTCTCCAGCATAACCAATGCATGACACACCGGACAATGAGACATCACCCAACTTACCCATCCAACATCCTGCCTGATTCTTACCTCAGCAATCGCAATAAAACTAGGACTGGTACCATTCCATTTTTGATTCCCGGAAGTACTCCAAGGCTCTCCCCTCACCACTGGCCTACTTCTATCCACAATCATGAAACTCCCCCCAATCACATTACTCTACATAACCTCCCCCTCACTAAACCCTACACTATTAACCACCTTAGCCATCCTTTCTGCAGCCCTCGGAGGCTGAATAGGTCTCAACCAGACACAAATCCGAAAAATCCTAGCCTTTTCTTCCATTTCCCACCTGGGTTGAATAGCAATCATTATCATCTACAACCCCAAACTCACACTCCTCAACTTCTACCTGTACGCCATAATAACCGCAACTGTCTTCCTCACCTTAAACACAATTAAAGTACTAAAACTATCTACCCTAATAACCGCATGAACTAAAACCCCATCCTTAAACGCAATGCTACTCCTAACCCTGCTTTCCCTCGCAGGACTCCCTCCCCTAACAGGATTCCTGCCTAAATGACTCATCATCCAAGAACTAACTAAACAAGAAATAATCCCAGCGGCTACACTTATCTCTCTACTATCTCTACTAAGCCTATTCTTCTACCTCCGACTAGCATACTGTGCAACCATCACACTCCCCCCACACACTACAAATCATGTGAAACAATGACGCACTAAAAAATCAACCAACATCACAATTGCCATCCTAACCACTATGTCCGTCATACTCCTCCCTATCTCCCCCATAATCCTCACTATTGTCTAAGAAACTTAGGATTACCTAAACCGAAGGCCTTCAAAGCCTTAAACAAGAGTTAAACCCTCTTAGTTTCTGCTAAAGTCCGCAGGCCATTACCCTGCATCCCCTAAATGCAACTCAGGTACTTTAATTAAGCTAGGACCTTAATCTTCTAGACAGATGGGCTTCGATCCCATAATACTATAGTTAACAGCTATATGCCCTAACCAACAGGCTTCTGCCTAAGACCCCGGTGCATGATTGACGCACATCAATGAGCTTGCAACTCACTATGAATTTCACTACAGAGCCGATAAGAAGAGGAATTGAACCTCTGTAAAAAGGACTACAGCCTAACGCTTAAACACTCAGCCATCTTACCTGTGACATTTATCGACCGATGATTATTCTCAACTAACCACAAAGACATTGGGACCCTATATCTAATTTTCGGCGCATGAGCCGGAATGGTAGGTACCGCCCTAAGCCTCCTCATCCGAGCAGAACTAGGCCAACCTGGAGCTCTTCTAGGAGACGACCAAGTCTACAACGTAGTCGTCACGGCCCATGCTTTCGTAATAATCTTCTTCATAGTCATACCAATTATGATCGGGGGGTTCGGGAACTGATTAGTTCCCCTAATAATCGGAGCCCCAGACATGGCATTCCCACGAATAAACAATATAAGCTTCTGACTACTTCCCCCATCCTTCCTTCTCCTACTAGCATCTTCCACAGTCGAAGCGGGCGTAGGAACAGGCTGAACAGTATACCCACCACTAGCAGGCAACCTAGCTCACGCCGGAGCCTCAGTCGACCTAGCGATTTTCTCCCTACATCTAGCTGGTATCTCTTCAATCCTAGGAGCAATCAACTTTATTACAACATCAATCAATATAAAACCCCCTGCCCTATCACAATACCAAACCCCCCTATTCGTTTGATCAGTCCTTATCACTGCAGTACTACTACTGCTATCCCTCCCAGTCCTCGCCGCAGGAATCACAATGCTTCTCACAGACCGCAACCTTAACACTACATTCTTTGATCCCGCTGGGGGAGGAGACCCTGTACTATACCAACACCTATTCTGATTCTTCGGCCATCCAGAAGTCTACATCTTAATCCTCCCAGGATTCGGGATCATCTCCCACGTAGTAGCCTACTACTCAGGCAAAAAAGAACCATTCGGATACATAGGAATAGTATGAGCCATGCTATCCATCGGATTCCTAGGCTTTATTGTCTGAGCTCATCACATATTCACAGTAGGAATAGACGTTGACACCCGAGCATACTTCACATCCGCCACTATAATCATTGCCATCCCGACCGGAATCAAAGTATTCAGCTGACTAGCCACACTGCATGGAGGCACAATCAAATGAGACCCCCCAATACTATGAGCTCTAGGATTCATCTTCCTATTCACCATCGGGGGACTAACAGGAATTGTCCTAGCAAACTCCTCACTAGACATCGCCCTGCACGACACCTACTACGTAGTAGCCCACTTCCACTACGTACTATCCATGGGAGCAGTATTCGCAATTCTAGCAGGCTTCACCCACTGATTCCCGCTATTCACCGGATACACACTTCACTCAACATGAGCTAAAACACATTTCGGCGTAATATTTGTAGGTGTAAACCTAACCTTCTTCCCCCAACACTTCCTAGGCCTAGCCGGCATGCCACGACGATACTCAGACTACCCAGACGCCTACACACTGTGAAACACTATTTCTTCAGTAGGATCACTCATCTCTCTGACAGCCGTAATCATGCTAGTATTCATCATCTGAGAAGCCTTCGCATCAAAACGTAAAGCCACACAATCAGAGCTAGCAAGCACTAACGTCGAATGAATCCACGGCTGCCCACCCCCATTCCACACCTTCGAAGAACCCGCCTTCGTCCAAACCCAAGAAAGGAAGGAGTCGAACCCCCATATGTTGGTTTCAAGCCAACCGCATAAACCACTTATGCTTCTTTCTCATAAAGAGATGTTAGTAAAATAATTACATAGCCTTGTCAAGGCTAAATTGCAGGTGAAAACCCAGCACATCTCTACCTATGGCCAACCACTCACAATTCAACTTCCAAGATGCCGCCTCACCCATTATAGAAGAACTAATAGGATTCCACGACCACGCCCTAATAATCGCACTAGCAATCTGCAGCCTAGTCCTCTACCTATTAACCCACACTCTGACAGAAAAACTGACATCAAACACAGTCAACTCACAAGCAATCGAACTAATCTGAACAATTCTCCCTGCCCTAGTCCTAGTCACACTCGCCCTGCCATCCTTACGAATCCTCTACATAATAGACGAAATCAATGAACCAGATTTAACCCTAAAAGCCATCGGACATCAATGATATTGAACCTACGAATACACTGACAACAAAGACTTAACATTCGACTCCTACATGATCCAAACAGCAGACCTTCCTCTAGGACACTTCCGCCTACTAGAAGTTGACCACCGTGTTGTCGTCCCAATAAACTCAACCATCCGAGTCATCGCCACCGCTGACGACGTCCTACACTCATGAGCTGTCCCCAGTCTAGGAGTAAAAACCGACGCAATCCCAGGACGTCTTAACCAAATTTCCTTCCTTGCCTCCCGACCAGGTGTGTACTACGGACAATGCTCAGAAATCTGCGGAGCCAACCACAGCTTCATACCAATCGTAGTAGAATCCACCCCCCTCGCTAACTTCGAAAGCTGATTCTCTCTAATAACATCCTAATCATTAAGAAGCTATGAATCAGCATTAGCCTTTTAAGCTAAAGAAAGAGGGACCCCTCCCTCCTTAATGATATGCCTCAACTAAACCCCAACCCCTGATTTTTTATCATGCTCACTTCATGAATCACTCTATCTCTAATTATCCAACCCAAACTCCTAACATTCGTATCAATAAACCCCCCATCTAGCAAGCCACCCGCTGCTCCAACCACCACTCCTTGAACCTGACCATGAACTTAGCCTTCTTCGACCAATTCTCAAGCCCATCATTCCTAGGAATCCCACTAATCCTCATCTCAATAACATTCCCAGCCCTCCTCATCCCATCCCTCGACAACCGATGAATCACTAACCGACTATCAACCCTTCAACTCTGATTCATCAATCTAGTCACAAAACAACTAATAACACCCTTAGACAAAAAAGGACATAAATGGGCCCTAATACTAACATCCCTCCTAATCTTCCTCCTACTCATCAACCTCCTAGGCCTACTACCATACACATTCACCCCAACCACCCAACTATCTATAAATTTAGCTTTAGCCTTTCCCCTATGACTGGCCACACTCCTAACAGGACTGCGAAACCAACCCTCCACCTCACTAGCTCACCTCCTGCCAGAAGGCACACCAACCCCACTAATCCCAGCCCTCATCCTAATCGAAACGACAAGCCTTCTCATCCGCCCACTGGCACTGGGCGTGCGCCTAACAGCCAACCTAACAGCAGGACACCTCCTAATCCAACTCATTTCTACCGCCACAACAACCCTATTCTCCACAATACCAATAGTTTCGCTCCTGGCCTTCGTACTCCTCTTCCTACTGACAATCCTAGAAGTGGCAGTAGCAATAATCCAAGCCTACGTCTTCGTACTCCTACTAAGCCTCTACCTACAAGAAAACATCTAAACCCAAATGGCACACCAAGCACACTCCTATCACATAGTTGACCCCAGCCCATGACCCATCCTAGGAGCGGCCTCCGCTCTCCTCACTACATCAGGACTAACAATATGATTCCACTGAAACTCCCCTCGACTACTTATCTTAGGCTTACTATCAACTGCTCTTGTCATATTCCAATGATGACGAGACATTGTACGAGAAAGCACATTCCAAGGCCACCATACCCCAACCGTACAAAAAGGACTACGATACGGAATAGCCCTATTCATCACATCAGAAGCCTTTTTCTTCCTAGGCTTTTTCTGAGCTTTCTTCCACTCAAGCCTAGCCCCTACACCAGAACTAGGAGGACAATGACCACCCGTAGGAATTAAACCCCTCAACCCTATAGAAGTCCCACTCCTAAACACCGCCATTCTCCTGGCCTCAGGAGTTACCGTCACATGAGCCCACCACAGCATCACAGAAGCCAACCGAAAACAAGCAATCCAAGCCCTATCCCTGACAGTTCTCCTAGGCTTCTACTTCACTGCCCTACAAGCCATAGAATATTACGAAGCACCATTTTCCATTGCCGATGGAATTTACGGCTCAACATTCTTCGTTGCTACCGGATTCCATGGCCTGCATGTAATCATCGGCTCTATCTTCCTACTAGTATGCCTCCTACGCCTAATCAAATACCACTTCACATCAAACCACCACTTCGGATTTGAAGCAGCCGCCTGATACTGACACTTTGTAGACGTTGTATGATTACTCCTCTATATCTCTATCTACTGATGAGGATCTTGCTCTTCTAGTATATTAATTACAATCGACTTCCAATCCTTAGAATCTGGTTTAAGCCCAGAGAAGAGTAATGAACATAATCCTATTCATACTAACCCTATCACTAACCCTAAGCATCCTCCTAACCATACTAAACTTCTGGCTTGCCCAAATAATCCCAGATTCAGAAAAACTATCCCCATACGAATGCGGATTTGACCCATTAGGGTCTGCCCGACTCCCTTTCTCAATCCGCTTCTTCCTAGTAGCTATCCTGTTCCTCCTATTCGACCTAGAAATCGCCCTACTCCTCCCACTACCCTGAGCTACCCAACTACAATCCCCAACCACCACCTTAACCTGAACCGCCACCCTTATCTTCCTGCTCACTCTAGGCCTAGTGTACGAATGAATCCAAGGCGGACTAGAATGAGCAGAATAACAGAAAGTTAGTCTAACTAAGACAGTTGATTTCGACTCAACAGATTATAGCTCCCACCCTATAACTTTCTTTATGTCATACCTCCACCTAAGCTTCTACTCAGCCTTTACCCTAAGCAGCCTCGGCCTAGCCTTCCACCGAACCCACCTAATCTCCGCCCTACTATGTTTAGAGAGCATAATACTATCCATATACGTCGCCCTAGCCATATGACCCATCCAAATCCAATCATCAGTAGCCACCATCCTACCTATCCTCATACTAACATTTTCCGCCTGCGAGGCAGGCACAGGCTTAGCACTACTAGTAGCCTCAACCCGCACCCACGGGTCCGACCACCTACACAACTTTAACCTCCTACAATGCTAAAAATCATCATCCCAACCACAACACTCCTTCCCCTAGCCCTCCTCTCCCCATGCAAACACCTATGAACTAACATCACGCTGTATAGCCTACTAATCGCTACCATCAGCCTCCAATGACTTACACCCACATACTACCCAAGCAAAAGCCTAACTCCATGAACAGCAATCGACCAAATCTCCTCTCCTCTACTAGTCCTCTCATGCTGACTTCTTCCCCTCATAATCATAGCAAGCCAAAACCACTTAGAACAAGAACCCATCAACCGTAAACGAATCTTCGCCTCAACACTAATCTTAGCCCAACTATCCATCCTCCTAGCCTTCTCAGCCTCCGAACTAATACTCTTCTACATTGCATTCGAAGCCACCCTCATTCCTACCCTGATCCTCATCACACGATGAGGAAGCCAACCAGAACGCCTGAATGCTGGCATTTACCTCCTATTCTACACCCTCGCCAGCTCACTCCCACTACTAATTGCCATCCTTCACCTACAAAACCAAATCGGCTCACTATACATACCAATATTCAAACTTTCACACCCAACATTAAACTCTTCCTGATCTAGCCTAGCCGCAAGCCTAGCCCTCCTACTAGCTTTCATAGTTAAAGCCCCCTTATACGGCTTACACCTATGACTCCCCAAAGCTCACGTAGAAGCCCCAATTGCCGGGTCCATGCTTCTAGCAGCCCTGCTATTAAAACTCGGAGGATACGGTATTATACGAATTACCATCCTAGTAAACCCATCATCAAACAACCTCCACTACCCATTCATCACAATAGCCCTGTGAGGAGCAGTAATAACCAGTGCCATTTGCTTACGCCAAATTGACCTAAAATCACTAATCGCTTACTCATCTGTCAGCCACATAGGACTAGTCGTAGCCGCAACCATAATCCAAACTCAATGAGCAATCTCAGGAGCAATAATCTTAATAATCTCACATGGCCTAACCTCCTCAATACTATTCTGCCTAGCCAACACCAACTACGAACGAACCCACAGCCGAATCCTCCTACTTACACGAGGACTCCAACCTCTCCTACCACTTATAACCATCTGATGATTACTAGCCAACCTAACAAACATAGCCCTTCCCCCAACAACAAACCTCATAGCAGAACTAACTATCGTAGTAGCACTTTTCAACTGATCAGCCCTAACAATCATCCTAACAGGAACTGCCATCCTATTCACCGCCTCATACACCCTATACATACTAATCATAACACAACGAGGAACCCTTCCATCTCACATCACATCAATCCAAAACTCTTCCACACGAGAGCACCTCCTCATGGCCCTACACATAATCCCCATAATCCTACTAATCTTCAAACCCGAACTGATCTCCGGTATCCCCGCATGCAAGTATAGTTTCAACCAAAACATTAGACCGTGACTCTAAAGATAGAAGTTAAACCCTTCTTACCTGCCGAGGAGAGGTAAAACCAACGAGAACTGCTAACTCTTGCATCTGAGCATAAAACCTCAGTCTCCTTACTTTCAAAGGATAACAGTAATCCAATGGTCTTAGGAACCACTCATCTTGGTGCAAATCCAAGTGAAAGTAATGGACCTCTCAATAACCCTAAACACATTCATACTCTTAACCCTAGCAACCCTCTCCACCCCTATCCTACTCCCGCTGCTATCTGACAGCCTCAAAAACACCCCTAGCACAATCACCAACACAGTCAAAACTTCCTTCCTAATCAGTCTAATCCCCATAACAATTTTCATCCACTCCGGGACAGAAAACCTCACTTCCCTCTGAGAATGAAAATTCATCATAACTTTCAAAATTCCAATTAGCCTAAAAATAGACTTCTATACACTCACCTTCTTCCCCATCGCACTATTCGTATCATGATCTATCCTACAATTTGCAACATGATACATGGCCTCAGACCCTTACATTACAAAATTCTTCACTTACCTCTTATTCTTCCTAATTGCCATACTCATCCTAATCATTGCCAACAACCTATTTGTCCTATTCATTGGTTGAGAAGGGGTAGGTATCATGTCTTTCCTCCTAATCAGCTGATGACACGGCCGAGCAGAAGCCAACACCGCTGCCTTACAAGCAGTCCTCTACAACCGAATCGGCGACATCGGCCTTATCCTATGCATAGCATGACTAGCTTCCACCACAAACACCTGAGAACTCCAACAACTCCCCACCTCCACACAAACCCCCACATTACCCCTACTAGGCTTAATCCTAGCCGCAGCCGGAAAATCCGCCCAATTCGGCCTGCACCCATGACTACCAGCTGCAATAGAAGGACCAACCCCTGTCTCCGCCCTACTCCATTCCAGCACAATAGTAGTAGCAGGAATCTTCCTACTAATTCGAACCCATCCACTATTCAACAACAACCAAACCGCACTAACCCTATGCCTGTGCCTAGGAGCCATCTCCACTTTATTCGCAGCTACGTGCGCCCTAACCCAAAACGACATTAAAAAAATCATCGCCTTCTCCACCTCCAGCCAACTAGGCCTAATAATAGTCACAATCGGACTAAACCTACCTGAATTAGCCTTCCTCCATATCTCCACCCACGCATTCTTCAAAGCCATACTCTTCCTATGTTCAGGCTCCATCATCCACAGTTTAAACGGCGAACAGGACATCCGAAAAATAGGGGGACTCCAAAAAATACTCCCCACAACAACCGCATGCCTCACAATCGGCAACCTCGCCTTAATAGGAACACCATTCCTAGCAGGATTCTACTCAAAAGACCAGATCATCGAAAGCTTAAACACATCCTACTTAAACACCTGAGCCCTAATCTTAACCCTCCTAGCTACGTCATTCACCGCAGTGTACACGATCCGCATAACCGTACTAGTTCAAACCGGTTTCGTCCGAATTCCTCCCCTAACCCCAATAAATGAAAACAACCCCGCAGTGATCTCCCCCATCACCCGCCTCGCACTAGGAAGCATCCTAGCAGGCTTCCTCATTACCTCATTCATCATCCCAACAAAAACCCCCACAATAACCATACCACCACACATCAAAATAACAGCCCTAATCGTAACAGCCTTAGGAATCGCCCTAGCCCTAGAAATTACAAAAATGACTCAAACACTTATTCTCACAAAACAAACTCCATTCTCAAACTTCTCAACTTCCCTAGGATACTTCAACCCCCTAGCCCACCGCCTAAGCATAACCAACTTCCTCAAAGGAGGACAAGATATCGCTTCCCACCTAATCGATCTATCCTGATACAAAATACTAGGCCCAGAAGGACTAGCCAGCCTACAACTAACAGCAACTAAAACCGCCACCACCATCCACTCAGGCCTAATGAAAGCCTACTTAGGGTCATTCGCCCTATCTATCCTCATCATCCTCATATCCTCACTCAGAAACAACCAATGGCCCCAAATCTTCGTAAAAACCACCAAATCCTCAAAATCATCAATGACGCCTTAATCGATCTTCCAGCTCCATCAAACATTTCAACATGATGAAACTTCGGATCCCTACTAGGCGTCTGCTTAATCACTCAAATCATCACAGGTCTTCTGCTAGCCATACACTACACAGCAGATACCAACCTAGCCTTCTCCTCCGTAGCCCACATATGCCGAGACGTACAATTTGGCTGACTCATCCGTAACCTACATGCAAACGGAGCTTCTTTCTTCTTCATCTGCATTTACCTACACATTGGCCGAGGTATCTATTATGGCTCATACCTATACAAAGAAACCTGAAACGTAGGAGTCATCCTCCTCCTGGCCCTAATAGCAACCGCCTTCGTCGGATACGTCCTACCATGAGGACAAATATCATTCTGAGGCGCTACCGTAATCACAAACCTATTTTCAGCCATCCCATACATCGGACAAACACTAGTCGAATGAGCCTGAGGAGGATTCTCCGTCGACAACCCAACACTAACCCGATTCTTCGCCCTCCACTTCCTCCTCCCCTTCGTCATCGTAGGGCTCACCCTAGTACATCTAACCTTCCTCCACGAAACAGGATCCAACAACCCACTAGGCATCCCGCCGGACTGCGACAAAATCCCCTTCCACCCATATTACACCATCAAGGACATCCTAGGATTTGTCCTAATACTTTCCCTGCTAGTCTCACTAGCTCTATTCTCCCCCAATCTCCTAGGAGACCCAGAAAACTTTACTCCAGCTAACCCGCTAACCACCCCTCCACATATCAAACCCGAGTGATACTTCCTATTCGCCTACGCCATCCTTCGATCCATCCCAAACAAACTAGGAGGCGTACTAGCCCTAGCCGCCTCAATCCTAGTCCTATTCCTTATCCCATACCTACACACATCAAAAATACGATCAATGACCTTCCGCCCTCTATCACAAATCCTATTCTGAACTCTAGTCGCCAACATCCTTCTCCTAACTTGAGTAGGCAGCCAACCAGTAGAACACCCATTCATCATCATTGGGCAACTAGCCTCACTATCATACTTCACAATCATTTTAATCCTATTCCCCCTCGCGGCCGCTTTAGAGAATAAAATATTCAAATTCTAATATACTCTAATAGTTTATAAAAACATTGGTCTTGTAAACCAAAGATTGAAGACTAAACCCCTTCTTAGAGTTATCCACCTCAGGAAGAAAGGACTCAAACCCTCCTCTCCAACTCCCAAAGCTGGCATTTTCAACTAAACTACTTCCTGATCCTCCCACTAAACCGCCCGAATCGCCCCCCGAGATAACCCCCGCACAAGCTCCAATACCACAAACAAAGTCAACAACAACCCTCACCCCCCAATTAAAAGCAACCCAACCCCCTCCGAGTAAAACACAGCCACACCACTAAAATCCGACCGAACTGACAACAAACCACCATTATTCACCGTCCCCTCATCTACCAGCAACTCCAAAGCCCCACCCATAGCAAGCCCCACCATTACAACCAGCCCCATCCCAAGACCATAACCAACTACCCCCCAACTACCCCAGGCCTCCGGATAAGGGTCCGCCGCCAGTGACACCGAATAAACAAACACCACCAACATCCCCCCCAAATACACTATGACAAGAACCAGAGAAACAAAAGGAACCCCCAGACTTACCAACCAACCACACCCTGCAACCGCCGCTACAACTAACCCTAGCACCCCATAATAAGGAGAAGGATTAGATGCAACCGCCAACCCCCCTAGAGCAAAACATACTCCCATAAACAAAACAAATTCTATCATAAGTTCCCACCCGGCCTTTCTCCGAGATCTACGACCTGAAAAGCCGCTGTTATAAAATTTAACTATAAGAACGCCTAGATCGTCCATTATTCCGGCCCCCCCCTTCCCCCCCCAGTACATTTTCTTCTTAATTACTAGGGTATGTATAGAATGCATCACACTCTTTGCCCCATCAGACAGCTCATGAAATGTAGGATAATCCACATTACACGTCATGCTCTTCCACCACGAACCCAAACATTATCTCCAAAACGGACCTCATTCGGCCATATACCCTACCAGGCACATTCTTGTTTCAGGTACCATATAGCCCAAGTGTTCCTACCTACGGCCAAGCAGCAAGCGTCGCCCAGAGACCCAGTAACTTATCAGCTATACATACAACCCAACCTAGTGAACGAGGAATGTCCCAGTACACCTTTGAATTCCCCTAGTCTACAGGATTCGCCCACCTCCTAGGTAAACCCTTCTCCAACAGCCTTCAAGAACACCCAAGCCAGAGTGCATGGTTATCTATTGATCGCGCTTCTCACGAGAACCGAGCTACTCAACGTTATATATACATTTCAAGTTATTGCACTGCAGGCGCATACATCTCCTAAACTTGCTCTTTTGCGCTAGTGGTTGTAACTTCAGGAACATAAACTCCTCCTTTCCTTCTCACTTGCTCTTCACAGATACAAGTGGTCGGTTGAATACTCCTCCCTATTCTCATTACCTCGGCATACCGACCTTCTACACTTGTTTTCTTTTAGCGTCCTTTCAATAAGCCCCTCAAGTGCAGCGCAGGTGTTATCTTCCTCTTGACATGTCCATCATATGACCGTCGAGCATATGAATCCCCTAACACCCAGAATGTCATGGTTTGATGGATAAGGTCGTCGCAAACTTAGCACTGATGCACTTTGACCCCATTCATGGAGGGCGCGCTACCTACCTCTAGACAACAGATAGTGTAATGGTTGCCGGACATATCAATTATTTTACTATTTACTAGGGATTGTCATTTAAACCCCATTTTTTTGCGTTATTTTTTTTTTTTATCTTGATTTTTATTTTTTTTTATCAAACAACAAAACCATAAACGCCTACATTATCCAAATCATTTGTCATCATCAAACCTTTAATTAACTTTCCTCTATACTTTCTGCTAACAAAAAAGACAACCAATCATCATCATTAGTTACATAAAATTAACCCCTAAACCAGTCCCTCTTCAAAAACCAAACAAAAATACAAACTACAATAACAAATTATCAACTATACCCCAAGCTTTAC